AAAATAATTGCAAAAATCCAAACATTTATCTATCCAGCCATGAGGTAAATCAGCAGCGACTCCGCCAATACGAAAAAAATTGTGCATCATTCGCATACCGGTAGCAGCTTCGAATAGGTCATATATCAATTCTCTTTCTCGAAAAATATAGAAGAAAGGAGTCTGTGCCCCAATATCTGCCATAAAAGGGCCAAGCCATAACAAATGCGAAGCTATACGACTTAACTCCAACATAATGACTCTGATATAACTGGCTCTTTTAGGGACTTGAATATTGCCTAATTGCTCGGGCGCATTTACAGTTATTGCTTCTGTGAACATAGTAGCTAAATAATCCCAACGTGTTACATAAGGCAAATATTGTATAATTGTTCGATTTTCCGCAATTTTTTCCATACCCCTGTGTAAATAACCCAATATTGGTTCACAGTCAATAACATCTTCACCATCTAGAGTAACAATGAGTCGAAGAACACCATGCATTGATGGGTGGTGAGGTCCCATATTGACTATCATGAGGTCTTTTCTTGTAGCTGGTACAGTCATAGGTTTTTCCTGATTCATTCTTCCATGAATTGCTGAAAGCGAAAAGAAGTTCATCAAACTTTAAGGGAATAATTCAAACTAACTCTTCTAATTAACGAGTTTTTCTCTCTCGAATATCCAACTGCCCTATTAATTCTTTATAACGCGCTCTATTTTTTTTTGACAAATAAGCCAGCAACCGTTGACGTTTTCCCAGAATTTTCCGCAGACCTCTCTGAGATAAATAGTCTTTTTTGTGCAATTCCAAATGTGAAGTAAGTCTCCGTATCTTATTGGTGAAATTTACTACTTGAAATTCAACAGATCCTCTGTTTTCTTTGTTTTCTTCTTGTTCTTGCAAAATAATTGAAATAAATGAATTTTTTACCATAAAAGAATTTCACACTCCCCTTTTTACAGATATTTATTTTATTGATCAGTAATAATAATGTCAGAAATTTTAATGTAGTATGCACAATAATCATAATTTCTTTATAGAATAGATTCCTGATTTTATCAATTAACATTAATCAATCCGATTTTTTAGTTCATTTGGATAGTGATACAAAAAGACGATACCAAATAGTTTAATACGAAGATTTTGTTGATTAATTTATAGCTTTAATTGATATACCATTTCCTTATTATTTATTCTAGACTGGGATGTAAGACAGTGCATATGTCCATCGGGTTTTTTGCATATAACATGGATATTTACAGATTACGGACAAAAGAAAAAATGAAAAATAGGATTGATAGAACAACAGAATATATAGGAAACTCAAAAATTTAAATCATGGATACATATATATCCTTAACATACTAAAGCGGCTCCCATTATTGGTATCAAACCAATAACGATTCATACAAGCTAAATCTTCTAATCGATAATTAGGCCAAAAAAAGAACTTTAATTTAATTAATTCATTTTTTTTTCTGTCAAAATTTTCACTTTCATCCAAAAATTGACTCCAGTTTTTTATCTTGTTCTCCTTGCAAAATAATTTATTTCTATGCACATTATTCTGATTCTTTAAATTCAAATTGAAAGAAATTAGAATTCTCAATTCTCGACGACGTCTAGACGATAAAATTTTTTCAGGAACAAGCAAATCATAATTCTTTTTGTCTCTATTTATAGTTTTTCTTTTATGTCTTGGAATGGATTCATCAAAATTATTCTTAGCAACATTTTGGGGGTTTCGGTATCTTTGATTACTTTGGTGCTTACTTTTATGAACCAATGAAATACCTATGATTTGATACATAAAAAACTGTCCGTCATTTTTTACAGATAGACGGGCAGGCTCCATAATTAATATTCCCCTTTTCATTAATTGTGTAAGATTTAAACGCCTCCTCATTATATCCAGATTCATTTCTTTCCTTTGAATATAAGATATAGTAATTTTTCTTACATTTATGAGGCTAACCAGTAGACCATATATTTGGATATTATTCATCATTTTTTGATTCAATTGATTCAAACGTCCAGTCCATCTTAATTGCAAAGGAAAATCTCCTTTAAGGAATATTTTTAGTTTTTCGATCGATTCTAAAAAATATTCTTCAATATTGTTTTGATTCTTTAATTCAAAATATTGTTTTGAGTCGGATGGGCTAAAATTGAAAAAATACTCATCCTTCTCTTGCTTTCCCTTGATATTTTTATTTTCACTAAATTTTGGATTTATATTCAAATTAAAAAGAAGTAACTTGCTTGGGATAAACCAAGGCTTCTCTTTATATTTATGATAAGGTATCACAAACTCTGGAAAGAAAAAAACTTTCGGATTCGATATGCGGCAATTTAAGATTAAGAATTTTTCATTCATTCCCATCCAATCAAAAGACATTCCCATCCAATCAAAAAAGACCTTTTTGTAATTGATTTCGTAATTTGAATCAATCGGAAGATAAAAAAGATCATTATTATGAATTTCATTCTTTATTTGGTCATTATTAGGTTCAACCTGAATATTTGTATTAAAATTCCAACCCAAATATTTTCTATCTGTATTTTTTTCCATATATAAAATATCACTTTTTCCTATATAATTCTTGATAGGAATATTTTTGAGTATGTTAAAAATTTTTTCTTTATTTCTGGTGGAATTTTCTTGCTTCTTATTTGTTTCTAATGATGATCTATAAATATAGGACTTCTTCTTAGTTTCAGAATGAATATATTTATATGATAAACGATCATATCTATAGTTTTTTTTTAAATTCTCTTCTTTATTTGGTAATAAATATACTTTCGAATTTTGTTTTTTTTTGTAATCAAATAATTGGTCTTTTTCATAGGAATACCTTTTCTTTAGATCCTTATTTTGAGACGTATGGCATTGATTTATTACATTTCGCCATTTTTGTGGGACTAATTTAGACCATGTAATCTGAGATAAATCGTATTGATAATGACCTCTTAACCAGTTTTTCCATGGATTCATTCGATAATTTGTAAGTTTCTTATGTCTTACTTCGGAATCAAATATTCCTTGTCTTCCAAAAAAATCCTTTATTTCATTTTTAAGAAAAAAAGATGGTCCATTATACTGAAGAATAGATCTTAACTTATTGAAGTTAATAACTTGGGTTTGTGATAATTTTAAAAATACATATTTTTGTGACAAGTAAGATAAATCAAAAAAAATATGTGACTTCCGCTTACTATTTCTAAGATTATCAAAAGCTTTTTTTATAGTCATAGGCGAAATCAAGTCAATTTTATTTTGTTTTGTTTTATTAATCCTTTCTTGATTTGTTTCATTATTGTCAATGTATTTCTCAATAATTTTTTTTGTTGATTCCATAAAAAGTTGTAGAGCGATTCTTCGTATATTAATGATGCATAAAAAAATATCTATGTATATTTTTTCAATGAAGAATTGAACTATTAATTCAATATTTTTTCTTTTTAATATTTTCCAAACTTTTGGGGGTGATTCTCCATTATTCTTTGTATTTTTTTTGTTTTTTATTCCCGGCGTTACTTTTTTTTTATTTTTTTTCATTATTTCTATTTGATTTCTGATTGTGTTTCTTCTATCAATTCTATGTTTCATTTCTTCTTCTGCCTGTGAATAATTTGTCCAACCTGTAGATCGATTTTGACTAAGTGATTCATGAATTATTTGATTGCTGATTATAGAATCCTTTTCTGTTTGAGTTTCATTTGATTCATTTATTTCTCTCGGTATAAATAATGTAATTTTCTTTCCTGTTAAAAGTTCTTTTATTATTTGTTTTACAAATAAAAAGGCTTTTGCTTCTTTCTTTATTATTTTTTTTAAAACTCTTCGAACTTTAAAATTAAATTTTCTGATTTCAACTTTATAGTCTATATTTTTTAAAATGGGTTCAAAAAAGGAAGGCGTTTTTCGCGGAGGACCAAAAGGATATTCCGTTTCCATTCCCAAAACTGTTAAAAAACAAGAATCAAAATCATCTTGTTGCTTTCGATCTATATCAGAGAGTCGTAGTTTAGATTCGTGCCAAGGTTTCAAATGAAAAGGATATAGGATTTTGATCTGAAAACCTTCTCTTAACCAATTTTTAGGAAATTCTGTTTTGGAGAATTGAAGACCATTATAGCTGCACTTTAGATAAATTTCTCTATTCCAATCTTGGAAATCCTCATACCATTCCGGAGATTGCCGTAATAAAATACGGCCAATATTCTTAGCTATTATTAATAAGGGTAATTTAATATATCTTCTAAAAATTGATTGAGCTAGTAACAGAACACTCCTTGATCTTTGTGCATATGGAATGTTCTCCCAGAATTCTATTGCGTCTTCCTGATTGTTTTTTTTTATTTGGAATTGTTGATCTAAAATTTCGAATTCTGCCTTTTTACCCAACCAATCTCTAATATTAAAAAAAAGTTTCATTAGGTCGGATATAGGAAAAGGAAAATCTTGCATTTTTTCCAAAAAAAGCGGGGAATGGGGATTTCTTTGAGACGGTGCCCAAATAACCATTTTACGCCTTTGAATACGCATAGAGCCTTTGATTACGGCTCGACGAAAATCTGGTTCTTCCAAATAACTTATAAAACCCGAATCTCTATTAAATTTTCTATAAAGATTATAATTCTTGAAATGAGACTTCTTAAAACTTCGTTTGGAACGAGTTAAAAAAGCTATACGTTTAAATCTTCTTGTTCGAAGCTGGTGATCTAGCCCTTGCATTATGCCTTGTTCTTTTCGTCGTTTTTTAAAATGTTGTTCCAACTCGTTGATTAATTTGTATGACCATCGAGGGGGTTTTTTACCTATTTCGTTTATTCCAATAGATTTTTTTTGGTTAGTTAGAATTGCGTTCAATGAAAACTTTAACCTATTATTTGAATCCATTTTGACTTTTTTTTTTCCTGATCTTTCAATTTTCTGTTGATTTTCTGTAGAATTAGTATATGGAAGAATAATATCATGAATTTTATTTAGTTCAGATGTTTCTGTGCAATTTTC